AGTATACTGCTCTACTGAACATAGCATTGTCAGACCCGGACAAAGTTTATTGATATAAGCCAAGATCGGGCATGAGAAGGAAAGTTGCCAAGATACTAGACATGCAGGTAGCCGAGATAGACCCACATATAAAAGAGAAGGGAGACGAAGAGTGTGTATCGTGGGACTTCTTGCATGCCTTTATTATGCAGCAGCAGGAGAATGATTTAGAATTAATCGCCACCGCACTGGAAGTTTATGGGCTGATAATTTTCCCTAAGGCTTTGGGGTACATTGATAGCAGAGTGATTGACCTCTTTCACCAGGTCATGCACGGGGTTAATCCTGTACCAGCCATTTTAGCAGAAACTTTCCGGTCCTTGAACTACTGCCGGACCAAAGGTTTAGAATCCTCGGTGGTGCCCCATTACTATACATCTGGATGAAGGGACATCTTGAGTGCACAGAGAATAGGTTCACAAAGCCTTACCCGCACCAAAGTAAAATCCCAATTGTGGAATTCTGTTCAAGTGAATGGCCAGGACCATTTTCCAAATCAGAGTGGATTGAAATTTTCCGGAGTCGGAACAGTCAGAACGTTGAATGGAGAGCTCCTTGGGTGAAGCCTTGCCCAGTAGCATATAGATATGGAAGCTACCCTTGGCTTCCTTTGTTGGGACCCTGGGGAGGAGTCAGTTATGCCCCCGCCATGGTCCGGAGGCAGTTTGGTGAAAAACAGTTTGTCCCTACGACACACGAGCTGAGTGAACTGGAATTTTCATACAAAGACAAAGGAGCCATAGCCTTAGTAAAGGAAATAGCGGAGGCTTGGAAGCAGGTACACCGGGGCACGCCCGGAATTTTGACAGATGCAACTAGCGAAGGCTATAGACTGTGAGAAGGACTTGCTGCGATAGACATATTTAACCGAGTGAGTGTCGGACTCCTAAATCAAGAAAGGGGCGCATCGGTTTGTTTACTTAAAAAGTTAGCAGGCGAAGAACTTTGATTATCATATAAAAGAGTTACGGAATTTCTAGAGATTCAGCCCCTAGAGACTAGCTAGCCTTCCTTGGCTTGGGTGGATTGCTTTGAATAGAAATGCTTTCTCTGGTTCACTGAGGTAGTTCTACTAGCTGGAACGTAGCGAAGGTTCAGGTTCAGTTGCTTTTCCAGGGAAGGAAGCTTAATTTTGATTAGTCGTCCTATCGTAACTAAATAAGTAGTAGATCCCGAGTGCCACCGATATAGCTCTTGGGGGGCTAGTAGAAGGGCTTGATCCCACACTCGGTGAAAGGCTTTAAAGACCAGGTTCAAGGCGTAGAGAAAAGAAAGGTGATTCCCCTTCTTTTGTCACAAGAATTGCTGTTGAGCTGGGACCAAGAAAGGGAAGCGATTCGGAGAGATCTTTGAACAGCAGAAAAGACGGATCTGAGAACATAGCCATAGTTACGGTTTCAGGGCTTAGCTTAGGCCCCTTCCTAATCTAATGCCATGCCCTTACAATGGCGAATCCAAGACCTCTTGCCCATTCCCAGACCAGTTCCGGCTTGCTTCGCATAGGCTACACAAGCTAGGTTCACGCTTTCAAGCCAGAGCTAGTCTTCTTCCCACTGACCGCTACTAATAAGAGAAGAGTTGCCGAACCACTACCTAATAATATTATTAGGTAGTGCCTTCCTCCAAGGGATTCAATAGGAAGGGCTTCTTCCTCCAACAACGGGGCTAATGCCGACTCTTTCTTTCAGAACCTTTGCTTCTCTTGAGCCGAATGTGGGATTGATCCCTTCGGGTGTGGCTAATTCGGCCATTTAACAAAGAAAGACGGACTCTCCTGCTTGAACTGATAGCTATTGCGAATCAAGCTTGAGAAAAGATAGGCTTATTGAACCAGAGCTAATTCGATCTTCCCCTTTCGACAGTGTGCTTGAATAGCAAGCAAAAGTACCACGACCGAAAGTCAACAACAATTCAATTCGGTTAACTTAAAGTAGAATGAACTACATCCAAAAACCGGCATACCTTTCTTCTCGTAACTAAGATCTGTCTTCTATTTTGGTATGATTTTTCTATCAAGATCAGATCAGGAATTGCCTCTAGGTTTTAGCTCTCACTCATCCCGGGCGATGATTCTTGGCTTGGCCACTAAGGAGTCGTTCTGGCTTTAAAGAGCCTCTTTTTTAGAAGTCTCGTCCATAAGAGAAGATTGACCATCTCTTCTTCCAAGCTTCTTTCTTCTCGGCGTAACGAAAAAACTAGATGAGGAGAGGCCTCAGGTTTCAAATCCCTACCCTACGCCTTACGAGGGCGCCCTAGCCATCTTCAATCCCTTCCCTCACAGCTCCCTCTCTCAGGGCATTCTCCGCCTATTCTCTTTATCTTTCTATTCATTCTTATCTTAATCACTTCCGGATAGCTAGATTCGATAGCAGCCTATGCCTTAATGGCATCAGTCTTTTCAGTCTTAGATGTTCGATAAGGCAGATCTGTGGGCATTCATTCAAACAAGACTTGAAGCCGAAGACCCTCTTCCTTGCTTGCATCCTTTCCTCTCTTTCTTAATGAAATAGATATAGATGTCTCGACTGCCGAATCCTTATCCTGCAAACAACTCGATTCTGTTGATTCACTGTCCATTTGTCCTTCAACCGGATTAATGGTCAACGACTTTGTCTCCTTCACACAAGGTTTTGAATCCTTCTCCCCCGCTTAGGACAGTAATAATTTCGTTCTAGTGGGCTATTTCTCCTCTAAGAGTGTACATATAATAACGGATCTCTTATCTATGTTATTGAGTTTCCTCCCTGGGCATCAATGTCTTATATATATTATAATATCCCCTTCAACTCAAGCAAGAACAGCGGAGTCAACAAGTGCTATCCATGTTCAAGCTCAAAGCAATCCACCGAACCCAAACCCAAGTCAACCGAACCAGACTAAGATCAGTCACTTGGTCGGGAAGTCGGGTAGCGGCCAATAGCCCTTTTTCTACTATGCCCAGAGCCGGGGAAGAAAATGGAAAAAGGTCTCTCCCCCCTTAGCCTTAAAGCTTAAAGAGAGAAGCCCGGTAAAGCCCTATCACTATCACGCTCATCTCTTCCTTTAATTTAAACAGGCAATTGCCCACCTTCAAGCTAAAAGTCTAGTCGAATCTTTATTTTTTACTTATTCTTCTTCCGTTCGTGACCCATACCCATGAGTCATTCTCTCCCTAAAGAGATTGGAGAAGAGTAACTAAGATAAGAGTTCTGTCTTACTATATGATTTAACGAAAAGAGATTTATAGTCAGTGTGCCGCTAATTGGCATATCTCTTTGTTGTCGATTAGAGACCTTCCTTGCCCTGCTTAGGGCTATGTGATAGCACCCAAGGGGACCTATTCTATTTGAACAAGACCACAGGAACCATAGTCACACGGTCAACCGAACCAAAGCCAAAGCTAAATCCTCTTCCCTTCGCTCCTTCCCCGGCTACGGCTACAGAGTTGGATAAATCTCACTTATGCTTCTTAACACTTGGAGTTCGAAGTGGATCCTTATTTCTTTGTTCTGCGCTCCACTGTCTCTAATTCAGCATCTGCTTTCAATGCTAGCTCGATTGCAGCTATCTTCGCCGGGTGAGCAAAAAGCATTTACTTTGCGCCTGCCGCTCCTACTAATCTTACTCCAACAGATGAATAAGAGGCCACTTACTTGGTAGAACTTGAATCAGAATCTCTTTCTTCATTCTCGGCTTCTTCAACAAGAGCTTATTTCCCCGCTAAGCATTCGTTCCCAGTCGACTCAACAAAAGAAATTCTTCGTTGGTACCATGAAACCACTACCACGCCTAGGAAGTTCCTTTTGGGGTTAATTCTTGAAAGCAAAGCAGCAAATCCTTATATCTCTTTCTCAACCTGCTATCTCTCCTTCTCTCCCGAACAAGACAACAAAGGCTGACTCTCCATCTCCTTACGCGGATGATATAGCTGCTAATTCGATAGCAAGAGGAAAGAGAACAGCATATTCTTTTTAAGAGCCGAAAGGGACCGGAACGGTCTAGTCTCTAGCTGCCCCAGAGCAACTCCTATTTGTCCAATCCAAACTAAACCATTGCCCGACGACCATCCCTCAATCCCTACTGTCCTAACTCTGCTCTAGCTCTAGGACAAAGGGGAAGACTTCCTATAATAAAGGAGGAAGGGGGAGATATTCATTAAACCAAAAGCCAAGAAAAGAACCGAAACCGATACAGTCGACGGTCAAGGTATCGAGACCGAGACAGTCATTAAAGCAGTAAGAGTCGAACCGGAAGGCATTTATTAAACCAACAAACCATCACTCTGGCTTACAGTCACCAAGGCATAGAGGAAAAGCATACAGTCGAGAAAGAAAGCCAAGACAGACATCCAAGAAAGGTAATTGTTTACAGACAGACCGGAGAGATATATTGGTTTAATCACAGACCGCTAAGAGTAAGAGCTGATTCTATCACTGGATTCTGTAAGAGTAACAGCGGATTCGTGCACACCAGCTTTTAGATGAGAGAAAGCCTGCTTTATAGAATAGCTTTCTTTCTATTTATTAGAATACGATACTAAAGACTCAAAAAATGGTACAAGAATTCGTCGGGCGGAATGAAAAAGAAAACATTGATTGAGATCAATTGAAGGAACACCAGCTCATGAACTTTGCCAGTCGAATGGGCAGAACCTGACTCATCAGAAGAGCTTCCGCCACCAATCAAACCAGAATGAAAAATGGATATGTCCCTATGAGCGACTACGCCGATCTTTATATGTTTTGGCCACGCCCGTTTCCGCTCCGAAGAGGAAGGTTTGGATCTTTCAATCTTATGTCGTGAGGGATGTGACCTATGTTAGGTCCATAAGATACCACAGCTTTTAGTGTTCTATGATTCACCTCCGAATAATGAGTAGGTAGTTCAATCCTTTTGATTCTTCTCTTCTCAATCCTTTTGATTCTTCTCTTCATAGTAAACGGATGGGGGGGTGCGGAGCAATAGGTCGAATTACTATATAA